GTAGTGACGCATCTTGTATGCGTTCTTAAGAAAAGGAATTTGTCCATTTTTCGGGGTCTCAAAGGGGCGTGAAAACACATAAGAACTCTTGAATAGAAATGGAAAAGAGACGGAACTCCAGTTCCTTCGGAAATGATAAGATCTTTGGCGCAAGAAGAGGGGGTTGATCCGTGTCGGGTTCTTCTCCTACCTGTATCGAATAGAACATGCTGAACAAAATCTTCTTCATGGAAAACCTGCTTGATTTCGATCGGGAAAATCGTGCGGTTTTATGAAACCCAAACCCTTTCTATTCTATATATATAGAAAAAACTTTTCTTGACATAGTTGGAAATTCCTATAACATAATAAAAAATTCAGTAATCTTTGGAAAAGGAGAAACGTTTTTTGAATATTCGTTTGATTTCAAAAAACGATATTATCATCAATCATGTAAAAAATCGAATATAAATAGAGAAAAGCCGGCTATCGGAATCGAACCGACGACCATCGCATTAGAAATGCGATGCTCTAACCGATCCGTTAAGCGGGCTCACATAAGAGAAATTTGACATGCATAGGAATTTAATAAACTATTAGAATCGTCCCTATTCTAAACTATTAGAATCGTCCCTATTAACTCTATTCTTTTCATTCTTATCTATTCAATTCCGAATTCATATGAATATAGAATAGAAAAGAATAACAAATAAATGTTATAGAACATAACAATTAATGTGCTATGGCTCGAATCCGCAGTCAATCCTATTTCCGATAGGGGCAGTTGACAATTGAATCCGATTTGCCCCATTATATTTAATATAAATAAAATATTTCATATAAATAAAATAGTGCAAAGAGAAGGCTCGGTTCAAAGTTGTTCAAGAATAGTGGCGTTTATTTTCTTGACCTTAGAATTCGTCAGTTCTATTTCTCGATGGAGGCAAAGAAGGGATAGGGATATAACTCAGCGGTAGAGTGTCACCTTGACGTGGTGGAAGGCATCAGTTCGATCCTGATTATCCCTAACCCCAAATGTGAGTTTTTCTATTTTGACTTGCCCCCCCG